TCCTTACTTTCTTTATATTCGATATTCTCCGCTTCCTTATCTTATGTTTAATATCTAGTTCTAGTCGAATTTGATTCTATTCTAATCGAATCGAAAACTATTGACACTTTCTATGATATTTCAATCTGATAATAGTGACATCCTCCAATTTAATTTATATTGAAAAAACAAAGAAGGGGGAAAGTCAAATAGCCTTCTTCACAATATATATACTATGATTTAGGAGTGGAGTACAAGAACTTCCCGACATCCGGTAGAAAAAGAATATAACTAAGCAAAAGAAAAGGCTTTTCGTAAGTTTTTTGCTCTTACATAACATAATTGCCAAGAAGAATTTGGTTCTTTTTACAAACTTGATGTTGATAAATCCGCGGATCTAGAAATCCATTTCGGACAATTGGACCTTCTCAAACTGTTTCTTTTTAAGAACCAAAAAGATTTGTGCCAAAACAACAGATGCCAAAAAGAACAAAAGGCCTTGGACACGTAATGGATCTTGAAGTACTATTTCTGCATCTGCCTGACCAAACCCACCTACATTAGGATTACTTGTTAATGGTTGATCAAGTTTGATAGATTGGCCCTCTGAAACACGAAGTTCTGGTCCTGGAGGGATAATATCAACCACTTCACGCCCATTCGATGCATCCGTTATGGTTATTTCGTATCCCCCTTTTTCTTTTCGTATGATTTTGCTTACTATACCCGAAGCTGTGGCATTATAAACCGTATTGTTACTTTTGTTCCCGTCGGGATAAATCTGACCCCTCCCCCTGTTCCCACCTACGTATATTGGATATTTTAAGAAGTGAGCATCTTTATTGGTCGCAGGGTTCGGGGAAAGAATAGGAAAAGTGATTTCACTATATTTCTGACCAGGAACTGGCCCTATCACAAGAATATTTTTTTTAGTGGGTCGGTAGGTCTGAAAAGACAGCTTGCCTATCTTTTCTTTCATCTCGGGCGAAATGCGGTCGGAGGGGGCTAATTCAAACCCCTCTGGTAAAATAAGAACGGCCCCCACATTCAAAGACCCCTTTTTACCATTAGCAAGAACTTGTTTCAGTTGCATATCATGCGGAATTCTAACAACTGCTTCAAATACAGTATCAGGGAGTACCGCCTGTGGAACCTCAATATCGACGGGCTTATTAGCTAAATGACAATTGGCGCATACAATACGACCAGTTGCCTCTCGTGGATTTTCAAAACCCTGCTGCGCAAAAACGGGATATGCATTTGAAATCGATGCCCGAGTTATTATATATATCATGAGGGATACGGAAATGAATCGAGTAATCTCTCCCTTTAACGAAGAAAAGGTATTTCTAATTTGCATGGTCCAATCGTTGATCCCGAAAATTTCTACAATAAAATTAGGTAGGTCACTAATATAGTTCCCTATCCGCGATTCTGCTATTTACTGAAATAATTTTACTGGAATATAGGATTCCTGGAATCTGAGAGGGATCCTCTGGATGGGTAGAAAAAGTCAGGTAAGTACGGCTTTGAATGCTTTGCTTATGTACAAAATCAGAAATATTCGAATTGGATCATGGAATCGCTTTTCACTCAGTCATTGAATGATAAATCACTACAAGTGACGGAGATACACGATTTAAATAAGAAAAAAGCCAATATTTAAAAAACGTATCTAGAATGACTGGAAAAGTGGAAACAAGAACAGATAGAATAATATCATTATGAGCAAATCCAAAATCGTTGTAGGCATAGCCAATCAGTAGTTCCCAACCGCGGGGCGAATGGAATCCGATACATAAATCAGTTACGAAAAGAATCGAAAAGGCTTTTATTGTGTCGCTTAAATTATATAGGAATTCTTGAACCCAAGAGTTAAGAATAAAAAGTTCTTCATTACACAGAATCGAATAACCACTTAGAATAACAAAGCAGATTGTATTTGTCGAGAAGTGAAAAATCGTATGGATATGATCTTCATCGTGCATTTTGATTAATTGGACTCTTTCTTTCTGGAGCCCTATACGAAGCTTTTCTAGATGTCTTTCCGGAAATTCCTTTATCATTTCGTCCAAGAGGAATAATTCCTCTAATTCTATGAATTTTTCTAGAATAGCCTTTTCCTGAATATCGTTCAAAAAGGTTTCGGGTTGACTAGTATTCCACCAATCAGTAACCCAGGATTCCAGACTTTTATTAAATGAGAGAGGGATCCACCAGGGCAAAAATACTACAAATACTATAGATAAAAGATATCTAAGGGGAATGGATGCGTTCTTTTTTGTCATTTTTTCATCTGTGAATTGTTAATGAACCCACCTCATTCGTTGATTCTATGCGATCTAATATTTCTATCAAGCATGAGTTCTATTACAAGGTATTGCGCCTATAAATCGAGTCTCTTTTTTTTAGTTGTGATTCGGCGGTTAGTCCTTGAACCTAGTGTAGAAAAACTACAGAAATCGAAGAAGAATCCACTTCGAATTCTTCATTCGAATTTGAATTTGAATCAAGAAATAATAAAAAACAATATTGTTTCCAGATATCCCAATTGATCAAATATTCGAAGCGATTCCCCCTTTCGACGAATGCCCGAAAGATTCAAATTCAAATAATGAATATTATTCGCATTTCGAAATGAAAGAACTTTGTTTTTTTTTCTATTAAAAATGAAACTCTCGAATATTTTGAAAAAATGAAAAAAAAAAAAAGGATTCTTGGGGGTTTCCGCCTGCTGAGAAAGCGTTTATTCTTCAGTTCATTTTTCAAAACCCTTCAATTGGTACACGCAAGAAATAGGCCAATTCCGCAGCCTTTTGCTCAATTTCTCGTGGGGTCAAATTCTCATCAGTACGATTCAAGGGAATGGCCCCCAAGTCTCTGCTTTCTATATAAAGGACACGACGAGCATAAATACCCTCTTTAACTTCTATTCTGATGGACTGAATATCTTTCATAAGGAATCGGAGAAAGATGCGGCGATTTTTTCCAGGAAATCCCCAACGAAAAATACACACTATTCCCTCTTTTGTATCAAATCGATCATAACCGCTACCTACATTCCATGTAATTGTGCACCACAAATAGGAACTAATAAAGAGACCCGCGATCCCGTAGAAAGACATCACGATCCCTTGTGGAAAAAAATTTATTTGCTGAGACGGAAATAAAAATAGCAAATTCCTATCAAGATAACTAGAAATTCCAACCACTAAGAATCCTAATGAACCTAAAAAAAGGATAAGGGCCCAGCAGAAATTGCTTGTTTTGCGAGAGCCTGCTATAAACTCTATCCATATATATTCTGATCGCCAACTCATACATACTAGCTCCAGTTGCATTTTATTGGAATTGGGGAAATAACCAAAAGAAAATCTATTTTAGTTTACGTTTTGTGTTTCCGAAGTAACTCTCATCAACTAGTACTATTTTGATATGAACTCTTAGCAGTAAGTCATCGAATTGCTTAGATCTAATAAAATCAGAGCATCCCCTTCATATGAGTCTCTATAGATCGGTACATACATATAGATACATTGACTTTCATTGCAGACATGAGTTCGGATCACAGCCTATTGTTGAAAATAGATAGATGAAAATAGATAGAATTAATTTACCTATATATCATGTTTACACATGCATAAGAGCTCTTTCGTTTATGCTCGGAGAAAGCCACCTCTTAGTCTTATACACTATTCTACTAAATGGATATCCATCATCGCTAAGTCTTGAAAAAAAAACTAGATGAGAGTTGACCTTGATCCGATCGGATTTAAAAAATCTTATTTTTTTCAAGATAAAGAAATAAAGAAGCCATTGCCATTGCCGGAAATACTAGGCCCACTAAAGGCACAAAAATAGAGGGAAAGCTGTTGAGAATTGTCATAGAAAGGGTACCTCGATTTAATATTTGTACCTGTTATTGGTATAAAGATATCCTATAATAATTTGAATTCATATTCTAATTATTATCATATTCTAATTCGTATATAAATGTATATTAAGTATACTTATAGAATTGTATATAAGTATACTAAGTATACTAAATGAGTATATATACTAAGCGCAAGGAATGTAGAACTAAATAAACGGACCTATTCATCTTTCTACATGAAATATATGTATGATAACCCATTTTCGTTATTATTATTACTTATTTTTCTTCTTCTGTTGTTCTTAGCTAAAGAATTTCTTACAAATTCCCGAAGGATTCGTTAGAATCCGATCCAACAGCAGGGATTCCTAGAAAAATGGTCCTTGTTAGGAGATATAGAAAGATGCAAGATTTTCTATTTTCTCCATTTGAATGATATATACATACGTAAGAGGGGAACAAGAAATTCTTTTATTTGCCCTGCCCCCCAATGAATTCTAAGGAAGAATGCTTTTTTTATGTTGTTTTGTTGAGAGAGGTTTACTGATTACTAATCCGTCATATCGGTAAAAAAAAGAATTATCCGCATGCTTATTTGTACAATGAAATCTTATGTCACCAAAGAAAAATCCATTCTTCGGATTTTGTTTTATTTTGATTCGGATAAACTAACTAACTAATTGCTCGCCACAAAAAAAAATTTCCACTTAAGAACTCTACTGAAGTTAATTTTGATTCAAAGGAAAAAAGGCGTGGAACTGAAATAACTCGCTCAGAACACCTTTTAAAGGATTACGTGGTACGATTGGATCGAATAAGCCCTTATGGAATAAATATTCAGCCGCTTGGGAACCTTCAGGTACTGTCTTATTCAATGTTTGTTCAATTACTCGTTTACCCGCAAATGCAATATAGGCATTAGGTTCAGCAATAATGATATCCCCCAACATACCAAAACTAGCTGTCACTCCACCAGTAGTAGGAGATGTAAGAATTGATACATAGAATAACTTTTTATTTAATTGATAATCATATAAAGCAGAAGATATTTTAGCCATTTGCATCAAGCTCAAACTTCCTTCTTGCATGCGTGCTCCCCCGGAAGCACACACTAGAAGAAGAGGTAAAATTTTATTGGCAGCATACT